AGCAAAGTTGTTTTTTTCTTCAGTTCAAATCCAAAAAACGCTTATTACTTATACATAAGGCACAGGTCGTCGATTCAGCATTGGATAAAAGAGGGAAAATGCTCTTTTTTAGAAGAAGCGGTTCAAATTATTTTATCAAGATGAGTGTTCTATATCGATAAAATATTCACCATCTCCATATTAACATAGTGGTAGAAAGAGTACCGTGCTTTGTCTCGACTTCAAACGGTTTGCTTTAACCATCTTAACAGCCCCACATTATTGGTTGCTAGAGAATCGAAAGTGGATTTGCCAATTAATCACGAAATGCTGTGGTTCTTACATATAATTTCTTAAGAAGTAATTCGCGGGGTCATGCACCTTTCTTTCCTAGTTATAACGGAAAAGGGTACATCGGATTGGATCCAGCCTATTCTTGAAATAAACAACTCACACACACTCCCTTTCCAAAAAAGATCAATACACCAATCACTACACTTAGATTTATTGGATTTGTTGCTAAAATGTCGGTATTAAATCCGAAACTCCCGGCAGATGGCCAGTGGCCCAAAGAAACGAAAGAATCGGTTACATTTTTCATATAATCTCCTCTTATAGATAGACTAAAAAATGGATGAGAGCTCTTTTTCTATCACTTTGCCCCCTTTTTTATTTATTCGTTTTTTTTTGAAATCGAGTCAAAAAATATTCGAGTTTATAGTTATAAAGTATGAACTACCCCCTCATTGTTGCAACACCTCAAAAAAAGAGTTTCCTTTGGACTACGAACGGGAAGGATGAAAGCGAGTCGGTATACTAATTCCTCATCTGCAAATCAGCCCTTCCCGTAGGTTATTTTCTCAACGAATAAGGAATTGTAGGAGTGAAATCTTGATCTAATTTGAAAAAGCAAACGACAGGTCTAAGGCAATAAAATAGGAAAATATGTATTTTTCCTATTTCTAAGATTAAACAATTAAACAAAAGGATTCGCAAATAAAAGTGCTAGTGCTACAACCAATCCATAAATCGTTAAAGCTTCCATAAAAGCTAAACTAAGCAATAGAGTACCTCGTATTTTTCCCTCTGCCTCGGGCTGTCTCGCGATACCCTCTACGGCTTGACCCGCAGCAGTTCCTTGACCAACTCCAGGTCCAATAGAAGCAAGCCCTACAGCCAATCCAGCAGCAATAACGGAAGCAGCAGAAATCAGTGGATTCATGAGAAATTCCTCGTACCAACAAAAAGAAATGGTTAATGATACAATCAACCAATGAATGAGGACTTAATTATTCCATCGATAGGATTCATCCAGTCGAAGTAACTAAGAACTTCGAATTTCAGTAAGAATATTATTGAATCATCAAAATTACTTCAATATCTCTTTTTTCGTTTCTATCCACAGAGTTTTTGTGAATCCATAGAACTTTAGTTCTTCCATTTCTTGGTTCCGAACTGTTATTTCAACTCTTCCATCTTTTCTTGATTTTATCTCTTTTTTCAACTAATTCACAGCCACAAGGTATGAAAGGACTTCTATTAGAACCCACACACAGCAGCGGGTCAAATGAAATATATCTTTAGTTCATATATAACTAGTCAATATCTAATATCACATATACATGTCTTTCTTCCATAACGTAAACCATTAGATTCAATCGGATTCGAGAATCAATCCATTTTTGTAGGAATCCCCTTTTTTGTAAATTCTTTTCTCCCTTCCGTTTTGTTTATCATTATTCCAAGGGAATACAATCTAAATGGCAAATTAAATTGATTAGTCCAAATTATTGCATAGAAATATTCTTTTTTATTGATCTAAATTTGATTGATCTAAGTTCATGCAATTTCTTATTTATAAATAGTTTCTTTTGGTCAATTCTTGAATAAAATCAACCGTAAAGTAGAAGCCTTTCTCCCGTTTTTTATTTAATCCCACGTCGTAAAATATATCTTATTCAAATTATGATTTGAATAAGAAGATTGGCTGACCAATATAATAGAAAGTGAATATTTGTCGGGGAAAAGTAGGATATTAAGTGGACTAGAATTTAAGGAAAAAGATCTTTTAGATCTCTTTCCTTTTTTTTACAACTCTCGAATACCGTAATTTTTGATTTTTTTGTTCCTATTGCTTTCTATCGTATATAGAGTCTTGTATATTTCTATTCCTCTTGTATATTTCTATTCCTTAAATAAATCATCTTGGGCCGCACATACATTGCTTTGTGCTAAGCGAAAAAAAGACTATTTCAATGATGGCCCTCCATGGATTCACCTATATAAGCCGCGGCTAAAGTTGCAAAAATAAGAGCTTGAATACCACTTGTAAATAATCCAAGGAACATGACGGGGATAGGAACCACTGAAGGTACTAAAGAAACAAGAACAACAACTACTAATTCATCCGCTAAGATATTCCCGAAAAGTCGAAAACTAAGTGATAACGGCTTTGTGAAATCTTCTAAGATGTTAATGGGTAAAAGGATTGGGGTTGGTTGAATATATTTCCCAAAATAAC